CAGACTTGGTGCAACCCAAGGTCATCATTCTCTTTGGTTTGCACAACCAAAAAATTATTCAAAGGATCTACAAGAAGATCAAAAAATACGAGATTGTATCAAAAATTATGTGCAAAATAATATGAAAATATCCTCTAATGTAGAGGGAATTGCACGTATAGAGATTCAAAAAAGAATCGATTTGATTCAGGTCATAATCTATATGGGATTCCCCAAGTTATTAATAGAAGACAGGACTCGAAGAATCGAAGAATTACAGACGCATGTACAAAAAGAACTCAATTGTGTAAACCGAAAACTCAACATTGCTATTACAAGAATTGCAAATCCTTATGGGCACCCCAATATTCTTGCAGAATTTATAGCCGGACAATTAAAGAATAGAGTTTCATTTCGCAAAGCAATGAAAAAAGCTATTGAATTAACTGAACAGGCAGGTACAAAAGGGATTCAAGTACAAATTGCCGGGCGTATCGACGGAAAAGAAATTGCACGTGTTGAATGGATCCGAGAAGGTAGAGTTCCTCTACAAACCATTCGAGCTAAAATTGATTATTGTTCCTATGCAGTTCGAACTATCTATGGGGTATTAGGCATCAAAATTTGGATATTTGTAGACGAGGAATAATAAGAACTTACTTGACTTATATTTAGTTATATCTGGTGATAAAACAAAAAATGGCAAACTCTTTCATTCTTTTTCTGGTAAATAATAAAAAAAAAAGAACAATTCTATAAGGTTGAATAAAAATTCGATTAATCATTTGATATAATTGCTATGCTTAGTGTGTGACTCGTTGGTTTTTTTAGGGTTGGGATTCAAAAAAATGGACAGCCCATAGTACAAACTGATAACTATAGAACTAATAACCAACTCATCACTTCGTGTTATCTGGATAGAAAGAACCAGTCAAGATATGATATATAAGTCATATCATTGTAGCAACTGAAATCTTTTTTACATAAAAAAAAAAAAAAAAACAATCTGATTATGGGTTGTAAAGCAATATAAAGTATACAGATAAATGGAAGGGTGAGAGAAAGATAGAAAAAGAATATTAATGATATAGAATTCCAATATGTAAGGTCTATGAGTCATCTCATATAAAGGGAATGTAATAAAGCATCAATACTGATTGATCCATAATTAGACAAATCCGTGCATAGAACAAAAAATCAAGAGCCCCGAGCCAATAAAGACTGAGAAGGTTGACTCAAGAATAAATTTAATTGGAGGCTCCGTTGTAAAATTCAGACCTAATCATTAATCGAGAAGTGGTGGGAACGACAGAACCTGTGAATGCATAAGATTCTATTGAAAATGAATCCTAATGATTCATTGAGTAGGATGGCGGAACGAACCAGAAACCTATTCATTTATTCTGAGAGGTCATGTCATAGACTAATCTTACAACTGAATGTTGAAAGAGTAAATATTCGCCCGCGAATATTTTTTTTATTTCTAAATTTTAGTCGATTCGAAATAAAAGGAAAAACAAAATAAAGATTCATTATAGCGTTCTACCAAAACGACATTATCTATAAATAGAATACGTGTTAAATTCTATATTAAAACACAAAAAATTTCTAATTTATAATCGATTAGATCAAATTTCAAAGAATCCCACGATTCCATATATTATTAACCGTGTATTTTTTTTTGTTTAATTATTTTTAATTGTTTAATTCGCGAGGAGCTGGATGAGAAGAAACTCTCGTGTCCGGTTCTGTAGTAGAGATGGATGGAATTGCTAAACAACCATCAACTATAACCCCAAAAGAACCAGATTCCGTAAACAACACAGAGGAAGAATGAAAGGAATATCTTATCGAGGTAATCGTATTTGCTTCGGTAGATATGCTCTTCAAGCGCTTGAACCCGCTTGGATCACATCTAGACAAATAGAAGCAGGGCGGCGAGCAATGACACGAAATGCACGCCGCGGTGGAAAAATATGGGTACGCATATTTCCAGACAAACCTGTTACAGTAAGACCTACAGAAACACGTATGGGTTCGGGGAAAGGATCTCCCGAATATTGGGTAGCTGTCGTTAAACCCGGTAGAATACTTTATGAAATGAGCGGAGTAGCAGAAAATATAGCTAGAAGGGCTATTTCAATAGCGGCATCGAAAATGCCTATACGAACTCAATTCATTCTTTCTGGATAGGAATGTAGAAACAAACGAAAGGGGTTTTTGGGATGAAAAAAAACAATTGCAGGTTTCTTTTTTTGTTTTGAACAAATAATATTTCTTTTTTTTTTTTATTTATACCTTTGCATTGAAAAAGAAAAAACCGATAAAAAAAAAATGATATGATTCAACCTCAAACCCATTTGAATGTAGCGGATAACAGCGGGGCCCGAGAATTGATGTGTATTCGAATCATAGGAGCTAGTAATCGACGATATGCTCATATTGGTGACATTATTGTTGCTGTAATCAAGGAAGCAGTACCAAATACACCTCTAGAAAGATCAGAAGTGGTCCGAGCTGTCATTGTACGTACTTGTAAAGAACTCAAACGCGACAACGGTATGATAATACGATATGATGACAACGCTGCGGTTGTTATTGATCAAGAAGGAAATCCAAAAGGAACCCGAATTTTCGGCGCGATCGCCCGGGAATTAAGACAGTTAAATTTCACTAAAATAGTTTCATTAGCACCTGAAGTATTATAGGGGAAGACCTTAATAAAGTATTTGAATGAAATTGATTAAATTTATTTAATTAATTAGTAAATTGTTTATCTATCACGTATATATCTTTAATAATTCATAAATCTAAAAAAAAAATAATTCATAAATATTAAAAAATTCAGAAAAAAAGAAAAAGAGCATGTTGATTATATCAAAATTCGGGGGAAACAAAAATCTTAGTTTATCATGAGTAAAGACACTATTGCTGACATAATAACCTCTATACGAAATGCTGACATGAATAAAAAAAGAACAGTTCGAATACCATCTACTAACATCACTGAAAATATTGTTAAAATCCTTTTACAAGAGGGTTTTATTGAAAACGTGAGAAAACATCAAGAAAGCAAAAAATATTTTTTGGTTTTAACCCTACGACATAGAAGAAATAGGAAAGGACCATATAGAACTGTTTTAAATTTAAAACGGATCAGTCGACCCGGTCTACGAATATATTCTAACTATCAACGAATTCCTAGAATTTTAGGCGGAATGGGGGTTGTAATTCTTTCTACTTCTCGAGGTATAATGACAGACCGAAAGGCTCGACTAGAAGGAATCGGCGGAGAAGTTTTGTGTTATATATGGTAATCTTTCTAATAGCCGACACGGTCATATTTGTGAAAAAAGAGAAAGGACAAGTTTATAATATTATCCCTCTTACATTAGTTGATACTTCAAAGCGGTTTTACCTGGAATGAAACAACAAAAATGGATTCATGAGGGTTTAATTACTGAACAACTTACCGATGGTATGTATCTTCCGGATTCGTTTAGATAACAAAAAAATTATTCTGGTTTTTGTTTCGTAAAGGATTTCATGTAGTTTTATACGTATACTACCAGGAAATAGACTAAAAATTGAGGTAAGTCCTTATGATTCAACCAAAGGGCGTATAATTTAGAGACTCCAAAGCAAAGACTTGAATGATTAGGCGGTTTTTTCAATTTCAACATTCTTTCGTGAGGATACAATTCGAAATTAAAAATTTCAAGAAACTTATTTTCTTCCAATTAAGTAGATTCGGAATTAAAAAAAGGAATGACAAATATGAAAATAAGGGCCTCTGTTCGTAAAATTTGTGAAAAATGTCGATTGATCCGTAGGCGGGGACGAATTATAGTAATTTGTTCTAACCCGAGACATAAACAAAGACAAGGATAATCTTTCTAAAACAAAAAGACTCTCGAAATCTAAAGGACCCGATGTACATATGTACAAATAAATAAATAAAATCAAATAAATAAAATAAATAAGTAAAAAAAAAAAAAAAACAAAGAATAAGGATCTGTTTTGACATGAAATGGATATATCCATATATCTCTGACTTATATTTATGAGATGATAAAATATGGCAAAACCTATACCAAAAATTGGTTCGCGTAGAAATAGACGTATTGGTTCACGTAAGAATACACGTAGAATCCCCAAGGGAGTTATTCATGTTCAAGCAAGTTTCAACAATACCATTGTGACTGTTACAGATGTACGGGGTCGAGTAATTTCTTGGTCCTCTGCCGGGGCTTGTGGATTCAAGGGTACAAGAAGGGGTACACCATTTGCCGCTCAAACCGCAGCAGGAAATGCTATTCGGACAGTAGTGGATCAAGGTATGCAACGAGCAGAAGTTATGATAAAAGGCCCGGGTCTCGGAAGAGATGCGGCATTAAGAGCTATTCGTAGAAGTGGTATACTATTAAGTTTCATACGGGATGTAACTCCTATGCCACATAATGGCTGTAGGCCTCCTAAAAAAAGACGTGTGTAAAAATAAACATTGAAGAGATTTCAAGAGAAATAAATAATTCAATGATTTGATCAAATAATATACTATGGTTCGAGAGAAAGTAACAGTATCTACTCGGACACTACAGTGGAAGTGTGTTGAATCAAGAGCAGACAGTAAGCGTCTTTATTATGGACGCTTTATTCTGGCCCCACTTATGAAAGGTCAAGCCGATACAATAGGCATTGCAATGCGAAGAGCTTTGCTCGGAGAAATAGAAGGTACATGTATCACACGCGCAAAATCTGAGAAAATACCACATGAATATTCTACCATAGTAGGTATTCAAGAATCCGTACATGAAATTTTAATGAATTTGAAAGAAATTGTCTTGAAAAGTAATCTGTATGGAACTCGTAACGCGTCTATTTGTGTCAAGGGTCCTGGATATGTAACTGCTCAAGACATTATCTTACCACCTTCTGTGGAAATTGTTGATAATACACAGTATATAGCTAACCTAACAGAACCAATGAATTTGTGTATTGAATTACAAATCGAGAGGAAT